TCTTTACGGCGCTTCCTCTATCAATTAGATCCTTTATCCATCGAATAAAGTATCTAGGCATACCTATTTCTTCATACTCATACTTCAAATTTTTTGAAGTTTATTTCTTTGCTACAGCTGCTAAAAATCGTTGTTTTGGACGATACATATGTAGAGAGCCTATTTTTTTCTAGTATTTATTAAAAAATTTGCTCTTTTTCCCTTTTTTTCTATAGTGGAGATAGTCGCACGTAATGACAGATCACGGCCATATTATTAAAGGCTTGTGGTAAGAATGGGTTTCGCTCTAGTGCACGAAAATAATATTCCAAAGCTTTTGTATGTTCTCCGTTTCTTGTGTGGATAAGGCCTATGTTATAGAGTATATAACTTCGATCATAGGGATCAATTTCTAGTCGCATAGCTTCATAATAATTCTGTAAAGCTTCCGCATAATTTCCTTCGGATTGAGCCGACATCCGTTACGGTCGGCATTTGATTCAAAAAATCTCCGTTTCAGAACCGTACATGAGATTTTCGTCTCATACGGCTCCTCCTTTATGTACATAATGAGACTAATACATGGAATAAAAAAAGATTGAAATATTCTCATTATAAACTGAGTGGGGCTGGTGTTTTTACAAGAAATCTCTAACCAACCTTCTTGTAAAGGATCTTTCCTTAATGTTGATATTAGATAAAAAAGGGGTGACTCCAGCAATTTATTTGTCTTAAATGCCGCTTAATTTTCAGGAATTAGTCACTTCAACAGTTTTCGATGGTTATACGGGTATCCAAAACACAAACGAGATGGGTGTTTGTTGTCCCAACCATTCTTGCTAGTCCTGATCCTCATAAGGAAAAAGGATAATTTATAACAAAGTTTTCCTGTTGTTGATTCCGACGAGTAGTGCCTCTTCCTCTATGCCTCCTATTAGTACTAGTGGAGTAGGTTTGACCTAACACAACCATAGGTGTAACCTTTCGCTCAATACTCTATAATCAACAATTGAAGCATTTGAGGTTGCATTAATCGGGGATACACGATAGAAGGGTTTGTTTTATTTACAAACTTCACCTTCAACAAGCGTAGATTTATTTCAAAAAATTTTTATTCTTTATATCCCGAATAAGATAATTATCATGCAACTTTCTCCTAAGAACATTAAAAAATATAAATAAATGAAATTCTAAAAATGAAAGATAAAGTAGAAAATAACTAAATAAAAAAGAATCAAATCGCACCATCTCTGTAATAAGCAAATGCCTCTTTCTCCCCCGAAGTTGTCGGAATTATTCGTAATAAGATATTGGCTACAATCGAAAAGGTCTTATCAATAAAATTTCCAGTTATTCGAGATCTAGACATAGGCAGAAATTCATGCTATAATTTCTTTTAATTACCTTCGTGAGAAAAAAATCCCACAACCAAGGGAATTTGACAGTACGAAATAACATAAAAACAGACTCATTAAAATGAAACTTCTACTTAAAGTGTTTCTTTTTTGCAGGAATCAATAAAAACTAATAACTATTTGAAGCCGATTAGATTTCATCCAAATGTAAATATAGTTATATTAAGAATATCGGAATCTATTCAGATTTCATCAAAGTTGAAGAATCAACGAATTTATTCGAAGCTGTAGGAAAATTAGAGAAGTTTTGAGTTAATTCTAATTATGATATGATCCAAAGAGGAAAAAAAGTTTAATAATTGCTCTATAATGAATGAAAATAGACTAACCTTTCATTTTGTGTATATAACGGGTAATACGCTATAGAATCAAATATAAACCGGGGGCCTTTCATGAAGTTGGAATAAATCTATGGTATAAAAAGTTAGGATAAGTAGTTCTTGTTGAAAGATATAAAATTTGAAAGTAATTTTCTAATTTTTATGAAAATAGAATAATGGTCTAAACTAAATAAAACGATGATCTAAAGGGAGCCATTAAAGAGAGTCTAAAAAAAAAGGATCCCTATCCCTCGGTAGAGTTGTTCCAATTAATTGATTTAATCCGGTATCAAAATCCGAAAATAAAATTAGGAGTGCCATCTTCGTAAACATGAATAGATATCTTTATTTCTTTTTTTTAACAGTTTGTCCCACAAAATTCTCTCATTTCCCCAGCCTAGACTAAGATTTGTCAAAGTTTTTCTATTTTTTTTTAGTTAAAATAGAGTGTACGCATTTATCCAAAAATCCAATATGAATAACCATTAACTCGATTTATTATCAACTTTATCATTATGTAGGAGAGATGGCCGAGTGGTTCAAGGCGTAGCATTGGAACTGCTATGTAGGCTTTTGTTTACCGAGGGTTCGAATCCCTCTCTTTCCGTAGTACCCCTACCCCTAACCTAATTCACCAACGTTAATGTTATTGACCGCAATATCTCAAATCAAATAACAAAGGACACCATTATTCCAACAGTTAGGGCTTTCTTTGATATGGTTTCGCTATTCCTAATCCCAATTTCTGTAATCTGGAAAATACTAGAAAAAATGGACAAGGAATTAAAACCTCCCTATCAATCTATGATACATGAATGGGAAAAAATCCTCGGATAAAATCCCTTACTCGTTATATGGGTGTAAAGGGGAGGTAAAATTGTCCAAATCCTTCTTAATTTTAGTTAGGTTTAAGTCTGACGAGAATAATATTCTACAACTAGCAATTCGTTTATTTTCAAACCGACCCATTTACTATCTAGTATTTCATTGACTGATCCTTTATATTGGAATGGGTGAAGGGTCAAATGTTTTGGCAATTCCTCACGGGAGGATGAATCAAGATAATTTTGAACCAGAGACTTAGATTTTTGTTCATCTCTCACTGTAATAATATCGCGGGGTTTACAGCGATAACTTGGTATATCTACTATATCACCATTAACTAAAATATGTCTATGATTAACCAATTGGCGGGCTTGAGGAATAGTCGAAGTTAGACCTAATCGAAAAAGGATGTTATCCAACCGCATTTCAAGCAATTGTAGTAAAACTTGACCTGTTGACCCTTTTGCTTTTCCGGCGATATGAATATATTTAAGTAATTGTTGTTCTGTAAGACCATAATGAAAGCGTAATTTTTGTTTTTCTTCTAAACGAATACGATATTGAGATTTTTTACCGGGGCGTAATTGGTTTCTAAAATCGTTTCCAGCTCTAGGCTTTTTAGTAGTTAGTCCCGGTAAAGCCCCCAGACGACGTATTTTTTTGAAACGAGGCCCTCTGTAACGCGACATAAAGACTCCTTATGAAGTTGCATAAACCTAAATGAAATATAAAATTAAACTAAACTAAATGATAAATAGAAAAAGTAAAAATACAATATAAATTTTTTATTCAATAAAAAATTAATCGAAATTTATTGAAATATTGTACTATAAAGAAAAATTTGATGAATTGTATCACTATCCCGGCCTTAATATATCTTAATATATTATATATCTAATTTCTCCTATTAATATTAAATAGAATATTTACTATAATATAAAACTAGTAAATACTAAAAACTCTTAAGAAATATTCTTATTATATTAATATAATAAGAATAGAAACATAAAAGTAAGGGTTCTTTTCTTGATTGATTTAGTCTACATAGAAAAAACTCCTTCAATTTTTTTTAGTGGAAGTTCTTACGAGAAAATAGAAGGGCGCCTTTTGGTAAAAGGAGAAGAAGTCTTTTCTATTTCTTTGATTTCCCATTTTCAACTGGAGAAAAGCCCGCTATCGGAGTCGAACCGATGACCATCGCATTACAAATGCGATGCTCTAACCTCTGAGCTAAGCGGGCTCACATAATAAAAATTGTACACACATAGGAATTTAGTAAAGTACAGGAATCTTAGCTATTTACCCGTCATTGTTAACTCTTCACATAACAATTAATATATCAATATCAAATTTTTTCTATTTATCTTATCAAATATATGATTATCCATAATCAATATCTTAATTAGTTAGTAATATTTTTTTTGAATTCAAAAGATTTGTTAAATTATTCAATATATTAGATATAGTCAAAAAATTTCCTTTTAGTTTTTTTTCGTTCGGAAAGATAAGAGCTAAGACAAAAACAAAAGACTCGACCGTTCAAGTATACAAAATTGAACACTAAAAACGATATAAATTGGGTAAAATAAATATCAAATATATATAGATACGTAATAATTCTACTATTAGTCATAAAAATAGTATATATTTAGAATATACTATTAGTATTTAGTATACCCTATATAGTATGGATCAATATTGTATATTGGATTGATGAATTCAATAGTCCGATTATAATATAACTGAACGAAAAAGCAAAATGTTAGGATAATGATATCCTAATTACAAAGTAAAAAGGGGGATATGGCGAAATTGGTAGACGCTACGGACTTAATTGGATTGAGCCTTGGTATGGAAACCTACCGAGTGATAACTTTCAAATTCAGAGAAACCCTGGAATTAAAAATGGGCAATCCTGAGCCAAATCCGGTTTTATCAAAACAAACAAGCGATAAGCAAAAAGATAGGATAGGTGCAGAGACTCAATGGAAGATGTTCTAACAAATGGAGTTGGCTGCGTTGCGTTAGTAAAGGTATTAAAACTTCATAAAGGATGAAGGATAAACGTATCCGTACTGAAATACTCTCTCCAAATGATTAATGACAACCCGAATCCGTATTTCTGTTAATTTTTATGAAAATTAACAGAATTCTTGTGAATCAATTCGAAGTTGAAAAAAGATATCGAATATTCTTTGATCAAATTATTTATTCCATCAAAATCTGAAAGAATTGATTAATTGGACGAGAATAAAGATAGAGTCCCATTCTACATGTCAATATCGACAACAATGAAATTTATAGTAAGAGGAAAATCCGTCGATTTAAAAAATCGTGAGGGTTCAAGTCCCTCTATCCCCAAAAAGGCCCATTCGATCCACTAATTATTTAGTGGTTTAATATTTGTTATGTTTCTCATTCATTCTAAGCGTAAATTTTTTTCTTATCCCAAGACTTTTCC